ATTCGTTAGAATAGCTTCCATCGAGTCTCTGCACCTATCCTTTTTTATTTTCGCTTTCTGAACCTTTGCTTGTTTTCGGAAAACGTGATTTGGCTCAGGATTGCCCATTTTTATTAATTCCAGGGTTTCTCTGAATTTGAAAGTTATCACTTAGTAAGTTTCCATACCAAGGCTCAATCCAATTAAGTCCGTAGCGTCTACCGATTTCGCCATATCCCCCTTTTGAGATGAAAATCTCATTGTGATCCCGTCCCTTTTTTCTTTCATTTATACCGGAACCGTTCAATTCATTAGATAGATGCCTGTCTCGAAAAAGTGTTTTCTCCTCTTTGTGATTTCTTGTGTATCTTCTTTCATCTTCTATAGGAGGCTCGTATTCGGTCCAATCAAAAACGATTTTATCATTTCTGTATCCGCAATTCAATATAGGTGGATACATACCCTATACATCTGTCTCTCTTCCACTCATTTACCCATGAAATTGAAAATACTTGAACGGTCGATAATTTATTTATATTATTTTATAAAATAAATATAAATAAATGAAAATAATAAAAAAATTGAAATTATATATCGCTAGATTAATCTTATGTTCTATAATATTTAACAGTTATTATTATTTGAAATATTATTATTTGAAATTAGAATTATTCTATTGTTTATGTTTAATTTATTAATATATTATTAATTAATTTAATATTAATTAATAATAATAATTAAAATAATAATAATAATTAAAATAATAATAATGAATTTCATATTTAATATGAATTATGTTATAAATAGCGAATATGAATAGCCAAGAATGAAAATAGTTAATAGCAAAGATTCTAAGAGTTTATTGAATTCCTCTGCATGTCGAATTTATGTTATGTGAGCCTGCTTAGCTCAGAGGTTAGAGCATCGCATTTGTAATGCGATGGTCATCGGTTCGATTCCGATAGTCGGCTTTTCTCTATTTATTTTCTTTTTTACATGATTGATAATGCATCTTTGAAATCAAAGTGAAAAAAAAAAATGTATTCTTCTTTTCGCAAAAGCCATTGATTATAGGATAGGATAGGAATTTCCAACTATCTCACGAACAGAATCCTTTTCCTTTTCTATATATAGAAAACCGGAAACTGGATATTTATTCAACTCATCTCATTATTCTTTAATTAATATTAATAATAGAATAATACTTCAGTAAATTTTGCTTTATTTAGAATTTAGTTCATTTTTAGTTTAGATTTATTCTGTAGAATGAAATTTCATCAATAAGAATTAATTAATTATAAATAAGGAGTCTTTATGTCGCGTTACCGAGGTCCTCGTTTCAAAAAAATACGTCGCCTGGGGGCTTTACCAGGGCTAACTAATAAAAGGCCCCGAGCTGGAAGTGATCTTAGAAACCAATCGCGTTCTGGGAAAAAATCCCAATATCGTATTCGCCTAGAAGAAAAACAAAAATTGCGTTTTCATTATGGTCTTACAGAACGACAATTACTTAAATACGTTCGTCTCGCCGGAAAGGCAAAGGGGTCAACAGGTCAGGTTTTACTACAATTACTTGAAATGCGTCTGGATAACATCCTTTTTCGGTTGGGTATGGCCCCGACTATTCCGGGAGCTCGCCAATTAGTTAACCATAGACATATTTTAGTCAACGGTCGTATAGTAGATATACCAAGTTATCGCTGCAAACCCCGAGATACTATTGCGGCGAGAGATGAACAAAAATCTAGAGCTCTAATTCAAAATTCTCTCGATTCATCCCCTCAGGAGGAATTGCCAAACCATTTGACTCTTCAACCATTCCAATATAAAGGATTAGTCAATCAAATAATAGATAGTAAATGGGTCGGTTTGAAAATAAATGAATTGCTGGTTGTAGAATATTATTCTCGTCAGACTTAAACCTAACAAAAAGAAAATAAAGACTAATATAACCTATTTTCCTCCCTTTCGGCGAAGTAAATTAACCTAAGGTTAAGATAAATTAAGGGTTTGCTCCGGATTTTTCTTCCATTTAGGTGTCATAGACCGAGAGGGATATTTTCATTCCTTGTCTACTCGTTTCTTTAACAGTATTTTCCGTACCACAGCCATTAGGAATAGAGAATCCATATCAAAGAAAGGTCTAACTGTTGGAATAGTCATATATTGCTATTTGATCTATATCTATTGATCTATTGTGGTTAGTAAGATCGGTAAATTAGGTGAAGGTAAGGAAAGAGAGGGATTCGAACCCTCGGTAAGCAAAAGCCTACATAGCAGTTCCAGTGCTACGCCTTCAACCACTCGACCATCTCTCCTACATAATGATTATGACCTAAAAACCGAAAATCGAGTGAATAATTCATTATTCATATTAGAATTAGATTATTGGGTAGGTACAACCAATCAATTCTAAATAGAAAGCGATAAAAATAGAAAATTGTTTTCTTATAAAAACTGTTAAAAAAATTCTATTCATGTTTGCAAAAACAATGTTATCTTCTTTTTCTGATTATCTATTTAATCTATTTATACTATACCGACCGCATTAAATCAATAAATTAGAAACCGACCGCATTAAATCAATAAATTAGAAATTCTAACGAATCGACTGAGCTAGGGTTCTATATTTTATAGACTATGGTTAATGGATATCTTTAGATCATGATTCTATTTAGACTACGATTCCATACCAGAAGAATTCTCAAATTGCTTTTTAGGCCTGTTATCAACAAAAATCCTTATCCCATCTATCTATTAAAAATACAAATTGATAAACAATTTTTTTATAGTTGATTGTCTAGTGATATCCGCTAAGTACACAAAAAAAATGGGCCCATTTTCATCATACAATGATTACTCGATTCGATCCTTTTTCTTCTTTGTATCATAATTCAATCAACTTAGGTTTTTCTAAGCTGTAACTTCAATCAAATAAGAATAGTTTCTTTCGTTGATAGACTATTCCAGTAAGATGGAATCCAATGCGGTTCCCAATATTTATTTCTTAATTCTTATCAATCAATTCCTGTTCCTGTAATGTAAAAAAGAACAATTTGAATATTGTTTTTAATATTGGGCCATATTTTTTAATGATAATGAATCTATTTTTATGTTATTTCGTACTGTAAAATTCTTTTCCTTGTGGGATCATTTTCCCCCGAGAAGTAATGAGAACAATGATAGAATGGATTGCTACCTATGTCTAGATCGCGGATAAATGGAAATTTTATTGATAAAACCTTTTCGATTGTAGCCGATATATTATTACGAATAATTCCGACAACTTCAGGAGAAAAAGAGGCATTTACTTATTACAGAGATGGTGCGATTTGACTTTTTTTTGACTCTCGGTTTTACGAGAAATACACATGATTCGTGATCGGGAAAAAAAGAAAAAAATCTACGCTTGTAGAAGGTAAAGTTTGGAAATAGAACAATTCCTTCTGTCGTGTATCCTCGATTAATGCAGCCTCAGATGCTATGTTTCAATTCTCGATTCTAGTATTGAGCGAAAGGTTATACCTATAGGTTCGGTATTACGGGTCAATCCTAACCAATAGGTAGCAGAGGGGAAGAAGCACTACACCTAGAAATTAACAACACGAAAACTTTGTTATATTATAAATTATCCCCTTCTTTAGCAAGCTTGGGACTAAAAGAATGGTTGGGACAACAAACATCCATCTCGTTTGTATTTTGGATACCCGTATAACCATCGAAGGCTGTTGAAGTGACTAATTCCTGGACATTGGGAAGCGTTGAGAACAAAGAAATTGTTGGAGTTATCTTTTCTCTCTAGTAACAATACGTTTGATGTTAAGAAAAGATCTCTTGCAGGAAGGTTGGCTAGAGATTTCTTGTAAAAACACTAGCCCTACTTAGTTCATAATGAGAAGATTTTCATCTTCTTTATCATTTTATCATTATGCACATAAGGGAGGAGCCGTATGAGATGAAAATCTCATGTACGGTTCTGTAACGGAGATTCTGTGAATTGAATGACGACCGTAACGGATGTCAGCTCAATCCGAAGGGAATTATGCGGAAGCTTTACAGAATTATTATGAAGCTATGCGACTAGAAATTGATCCCTATGACCGAAGTTATATACTCTATAACATAGGACTTATCCACACAAGTAACGGAGAACACACGAAAGCTTTGGAATATTATTTTCGAGCGCTCGAACGAAACCCATTCTTACCACAAGCTTTTAATAATATGGCCGTGATCTGTCATTACGTGCGACTATCTCCACTATAGAAATAAAAAGTAAATAAAGATCAAATTCACTAGTAAATACTAGAAAAAGGGCTTTCTACATATGCATTGTCTAAAACAACGATTTTTATCAGCTGTAGAAAAGAAAGAAACTTCATAGAAGTTGAAATATGAAGAAATAGATATGCCTAGCTGTTTTATTCTATGGGTAAAGGATCTAATTGATAGAGTAAGCACCGTAAAGATCAATTAGTAAGGTTTTGCGCCGATACAAAAATAACTGCTTACTTATGTCATGATGTGAGACAAATGTTAGGAATCCACTTATGTAATAGAGTTGATCCACTAAGATATTGAGCAGCGGTGTAGGATCAGATCCCAAAGATAGTAAGTCTTTCCTTTCGAAAGTCTTTTTCAAAAATTCTATATAAATTTCTATATGATATGAAACTGAGATAGTTACCTTTCAGAAAATTCTAATGATAGGCAAAATGTCTATGTTTTATTTTTCTGAAGGTGGGAGAAAAGATAAAACTAAAATAAACCGGATTTTTAATCCAAACTTAAGATTTAAGTTTGAAACTCATTTTATTAACTTCTTTTCATTAACCCGAAAAATGGGATAGATCTACGAGAAATCTTATTCAGTTAGATATGGTAGATTCAAATGGAATAAAAAAAGAGTTGACTGCCGAGCCGTATGAGCTAGGAAACTCTCAAGTACGGTTCTAAGGGAAGGAATTAACCCACCTATTCCGACCGGGGAGAACAGGCCATTCAACAGGGGGATTCTGAAA